ATGTTAAAATCTACTTTAATTGCAAGTCCTTTAGAACAATTTGAAATTGTTACATTAATACCTTTGACTCTTTTTGGTTTAAATATTTCAATAACAAATTCGGTCTTATTTATGCTATTTTCTTTGTTAATAGCGCTATTTTGAATTAGTTTAAGTTTTTATCAAAATACGATAATACCTAATAACTGACAATTATTAAATGAAATGGTTTATACAGTGACTTCAAATATGGTTCAAGATAATTTGGGATCAAAAGGTGAGTTTTATTTTCCATTTATTTTTACACTACATTTATTTCTCCTTTTTTGTAATTTAATAGGAATGGTTCCTTATAGTTTTACAGTGACAAGTCATATTACATTTACTTTCGGTTTAGCTTTATCAATTTTTATAGGTATAAATATTATTGGGATCCAAACGCATGGATTAAAATTTTTTGCACTTTTTTTACCTAGAGGTGTACCTTTGCCAATAATACCATTGTTAATTACAATTGAATTCCTTTCGTATATAGTTAAAGTTTTTACTTTGTCTATACGACTATTTGCAAATATGACTTCAGGTCATACACTATTAAAAATTATTGCAGGGTTTGCATGAACTATGTTATCAGCGGGAGGTTTATTAGCTATATTTCATTTAGTGCCTTTAGGGCTTTTACTAGCACTTATAGGATTGGAGTTAGCAATAGCAGGTTTACAAGCTTATGTTTTTACATTATTAACATGTATTTATTTAAATGATGTTTTAGAATTTCATTAACAACAAATTAAAAAATGCCTCAATTAGATCGTATTATTATTTTATCACAAATTTTTTGGTTAGTTTTAATTTTTTCAATATTTTATGCTAGTTTAACGCACTATTTTTTGCCAAAATTTCTTAAGTCATTAAAGATACGTAAACAAATTATTGACTTAAATGCTAAAGAAATAGTAGAACGAACTGAAAAAACTTTAAATAAACAAACTTTATTAAGAAAAATATTAGTTAAAAACCTTGAGATTACTTCAAATTTATTAGTACATTATTTCAGTCAATTGATTAAAAATAAAAAGAAAGTTGATACTTTAATAATTGATCAAAAAATTGGTTTTGTGATTTTAAATACAGTGAAATTTTGTGATCTAAAATTATTAAATTCTGTACCTATTTATCCTAAATCAATGAGATTTAAAGATTAATTAAAAATTATTATGTATTTACTTATTCTATGACTACCTTTAGTAGGATCTATCTTAACAGGATTTTTAGGCCGTTTTTTAGGTCATAAAGGATCTGGAATTATTTCAGTAGTGTGTGTTTGTTTATCAATGTTTTTATCTTTTGTTGCATTTTATGAAGTGGGTCTTATGGGATTAACTCATTGTATTCTAGTTAGTTCATGAATAGAAGTTGGAATTTTAAAAATTTCTTGAAGTTTTTTATTTGATAGTCTTACTGTTACCATGTTAGTTGTTATAACAGTTATATCTAGTTTAGTGCATTTGTACTCTTTAGAATATATGCAAAATGATCCACATTTGCCACGTTTTATGTCCTTTTTAGAGATCTTTACATTTTTCATGCTAATTTTAGTTACAGCAGATAATCTTGTACAAATGTTTGTTGGTTGGGAAGGAGTTGGATTAGCTTCCTATTTATTGATTAACTTTTGATTTACGCGGTTAGCAGCAAACCAATCTGCTATCAAAGCACTGGTAGTAAATAGAATTGGGGATTTTGGATTAAGTTTAGGTATATTAGCAGTTTTCTTTACGTTTCAGTCAGTAGACTATTTTACTATTTTTTCCTTATCACCATTAATGAGTGATTACTACTTAGACTTTGGTGGTTTTAAAATTTTGGCTTTGACATTAATAGGGATTTTTTTATTTATAGGAGCTGTAGGTAAATCTGCTCAACTAGGACTACATACTTGATTACCAGATGCTATGGAAGGGCCTACTCCAGTTTCCGCTCTAATTCATGCAGCAACGATGGTAACTGCAGGGGTTTTTTTACTAATTAGATTTTCGCCTTTACTTGAATTTTCATCAACAGTTTTAAATATTTTAGTAATTTTTGGATCTCTAACAGCTTTCTTTGCAAGTATGTCAGGAATTTTTCAAAATGATCTAAAAAGAGTTATAGCTTATTCAACATGTAGTCAATTAGGTTATATGGTATTTGCATGTGGCCTTTCATGTTATAATGTTAGTATGTTTCATTTAGCAAATCATGCTTTCTTTAAAGCTTTGCTGTTTTTAAGCGCGGGTTCAGTTATACATGCATTAGCCAACGAACAAGATATGCGTCGAATGGGGTCTCTTATAAAAGTTTTACCTCTAACATATGCTTTAATGTTAATAGGATCCCTTGCTTTAACAGGATTTCCTTTTTTAACTGGGTTTTATTCAAAAGATTTTATTTTAGAGTTAACACAAATAACATTAAATAATAATGTGGGATCTACGCAAGGAGTGTTTGCATGTTGATTGGGAAATTTATCTGTTTTCTTTACAGCATTTTATTCTTTTCGTTTAATTTATTTAACGTTTGTAAATTCTGTTAATGCAACGAGAACTATGATTTTAAAAAGTCATGAACCTTCTATATTGATGTTAATACCATTAATTTTACTAGGGATTGGTAGTATTTTTATAGGGTATATAGGAAAAGATTTATTTATAGGATTAGGTACAGATTTTTGAAAGTCTTCAATCTTTAGTTTACCTTCTAGCGCTTACTTTATAGAAGCTGAATGGTTATATATTCAATTAAAATGATTACCTTTTATATTAAGTACTTTAGGAATCGTCCTAGCTACACTTATTAATATCACAAAAACTCATGTATATTTATATAATACTCTTTATCGTAATATATGTTTTTTAGTTAACAAAAAATGGTATTGAGATGTGATCTATAACCGATTTTTTGTATATCCTTTATTAAACTTTGGATATTTAGTTACTTTCAAGAATTTAGATAGAGGGTTTATTGAATTAGCCGGGCCATATGGTTTTTCAAAAGTAATACCAATTTGATCACGTTTATTTTCACAATTGCAAACTGGTCAGTTAAGTCATTACCTATTTTTTATTGTTTTAGGCATTTGTTTATTTTTTTTAATTATCTTTAAGCAAATACATTTGTTAATCTTTTACTCAGTTTTGATTTTTTTCATCTAATAATAAGCAAAATTAATTGGGGTCTATAGCTTAAAGGTTAGAGCGTACGCGTGTGGCATGATTTGTATTATTTAATTAATTATTATATAATACTCGTATTATAAATTGACTTATACGAATTAATTTTTTATATAAGTGAAAATCTTATCATTTAAAGCTTGAGTGCTAAAATTTAATTTATGATTTTTATCAAAGCTGAATTGAATTTTTAAATTTATTGGGTACGTATAGAAACTTATTGAAAACATCATAACTCTAAGACGATTAAATTAAGATAGTATCAAACTTAATAGCGTACATTAAGTTTAAGCTTGATAGAAATTGGTGTAAAATAGGACTCTACAAATTTAAAATATAAAAAATTGAAACATGTAAAAGTAGGAACATTGCTTAAGCTAATGCTTTTTTGTAACGAAAAAGATATGCATATTGTATTTTGTATCAGTAATAAATTTTATTACGGAAAAAGCTGTATGATAAGAAATTATCATGTACAGTTTGTAGCAAAGGTACATTATAATTTTTAATAATGTGTCGATTGTAACTTGATAAGCGTAAAGTTGATTGTTCGAATCAATCTAGACTCAATTTAATAACAAATTTTATGTTAAGTTTAGAATTTTTAAATCCACTAATTTTAGTATGTATTACTCCTCTTTTTGGAATTTTGGTATTGTTTATTATTCCTTCAACCAATGAATATTTATGTAAATTAGTTGCATTAAATACAACGTGTTTGACTTTTTTATTTTCTTTATTTTTGTGAGTACAATTTGATAGCCTTACAGCGTTGTTTCAATTTAGTAGTACGTATAATTGAATTCCTTCCATTAACTTATATTACACAATTGGAGTGGATGGTATTTCATTATTCTTCATTTTGTTAACAACATTATTAACGATTTTATGTGTGTTAGTTAGTTGGGGATCTGTGCAAACTTTGGTTAAGGAGTATTTAATTTGTTTTTTGTTATTAGAGTTTTTTTTAATTCAAGTATTTTCTGTCTTAGATTTATTATGATTTTATATATTTTTCGAAAGTGTTTTAATACCAATGTTTTTAATAGTTGGTATATGAGGATCTAGAGAACGTAAAATTCGAGCTGCTTATCAATTTTTTTTATACACTTTAGTTGGATCCTTACTAATGTTATTAGCATTATTAACGATTTATTTCGAGGTCGGTACAACAGATTTACAGATTTTATGATATTATAACTTTACCGAAGTAAAACAAATTATCTTTTGATTAGCTTTTTTTTCGAGTTTTGCTGTAAAAATTCCTATGATTCCATTTCATATTTGATTACCTGAGGCACATGCGGAAGCTCCTACAGCTGGATCAGTAATTCTAGCGGGAATTTTATTAAAAATGGGGGGTTATGGTTTCTTACGTTTCTCAATTCCTATGTTCCCTGAGGCTTCAATTTATTTTACCCCTTTAATTTTTACTTTAAGTATTATTGCGATTTTGTATGCGTCATTAACTACATTGAGGCAAGTAGATTTAAAAAAAATAATAGCATATTCTTCTGTATCTCATATGGGATTTGTAACAATTGGTATTTTTTCTTTAAATTTGCAAGGTATTGAAGGTAGTATATTATTAATGTTGAGTCATGGATTAGTATCGAGCGCACTATTTTTATGTGTAGGGATTTTATACGATCGTTATAAAACCCGAATATTAAAATATTACAGTGGATTAATACAAGTAATGCCAATTTTTGGTATTTTTTTTTTATTTTTTACCTTTGCAAATTTGGGTTTTCCTGGAACTAGTAGTTTTATTGGTGAATTATTAGTACTTATAGGAATATTTCAAATTAATCGAATTTTAACATTCTTTGCTTCCATAGGAATGATATTAGGAGCAGCTTACTCAATTTGACTTTTTAACAGAATTAATTTTGGTGGCTTAAAAACTCAATATTTTAGTTCTTTTCAAGATATTTCGAGACGTGAATTCTGGATTCTATTACCTCTAACTTATTTAATTTTGTGAATAGGTATTTATCCAACTTCGTTTTTAAAAGAAGTTCATTTTTCAGTGCTTAGTTTAATAGGACAATTATTATAGTTTTTAATAAATAAGATGTTTAATCGTACTTGAGTTTTTATGCGTTTTGGAGGTGTTTTTACCATTAGTGGTATTTTTTTAGATATCGAGGTAGTTGTATTATTTATAGGTTTGATACTTTTACATATGAATTTAGGATTAAGAGCAATAGTAACTGATTATATTCATATTAAAAAAAGTAAAACAATTTTATTAATTTTAATACGTATTTCAAGTATTGAAGTTGGTAGATATGTGTTAGAACTTTTATTATAATTTAAAAATAAGATTTAATATAATGTATAATTTTTTATATAACTTTTATTCTATACTAACAGAGACGTATATCGTTTTTAGTGTTTGTTTATTATTAATGTATGGGGTTTTTTTAAGTACATATTTAGCATTAGGATACCCGTTATTAAGTTATAATTTTACTTTATTAGTCTTTCAAATATTGGTTTTTAGTTTTTTTTTAACGTTTTTACAGAGCCCTTTACATGTTATAAGTTGAGATAGTGTTTTATTAAGTGATTCATTTACTTACTATGCTAAATTAATTTTAATTGTGATAACTATAGGCTGGTTGCTTTTGTCGTTTGAGTATTTAGTAACTGAAAAATTCAATTATTTTGAATTTTGAATTCTAATTTTATTAGCCCTTGTAGCAATGCTATTTATTTTACAATCATACGATTTATTAGTGATTTATTTGGCAATAGAATTTCAAAGCTTAATATTTTACGTTTTAGCTAGTATAAATAGAACTTCTGAATTTTCAACGGAAGCGGGATTAAAATATTTTATACTAGGTGCTTTCTCTTCTGCATTTTTACTTTGTGGTTCATCAATTATTTATGGCTTAACAGGTTTAACCAATTTAAATGATTTAGCACAATTTTTTTCTGGCTTTATACTTGGGGAAAATATATTTTCTTATAATTTAATTATAGGTTTTATATTTATTTTAGTCGCTCTTTTATTTAAATTAAGCGCGGCCCCTTTTCATATATGATCACCTGATGTTTATGAAGGAGCTCCCTTCGTTGTAACGGCTTTTTTTTCTATTTTGCCTAAGCTTGCTATTGTAGGATTAATATTTAAATTTTTATTATATACCTTTTACGATCTGATTTTAGTTTGGCAAAATATTATTTTAGTAGTAACTTTTTTATCTCTTGTTATTGGTACTTTTGGAGCATTTGCCCAATATAAATGAAAACGCTTTCTTGCATATAGTTCAATTAATCATGTGGGCTTTCTTTTATTAGCTATATTGAATGGAGATGTTGAAAGTATTTCAAGTGTTATTTTTTATTTAATTATATACATAATTACAATGTTAGGGGTATTTGCATTTGCAATTAATACTAAAATTTATATTTATCCGACTATTTATCAAATGCGTTATTTAACTGATATTAATGGTTTAGTTAAGTATAATCCATTTTTAGCAGGAAGTATAGTCATATTTTTATTTTCAATGGCAGGTATTCCTCCAACAGCGGGATTTTTCTCAAAATTGTTTGTTTTATTAACGGCTATTCAAGTTAATTCTTTTGGGATGAGTTTAATTGCTGTGCTTGTAAGTTGTATAGCCTGTTTTTATTATATTCGATTAATAAGAAGTATGTATTTTGGAATATTAGGTAATAATTGAAAAGTATTCAAACCTATGAATAAAATGAGTTCCATAATTTTAGGGATTTCTTTATTGAGTCTTCTGTTTGCTTTTATAGATATAGAAATAATTTCAGTAATTTCGTTAGCAATGTCCATACCTTTTTTATATTAGAGATAACAATGTTTTTAGTGAGTATCATTTTAAAAATAATAATAATAATATTACCTTTGTTAATAGCAATAGCATATATGACTTTAGCAGAACGTAAAGTAATGGCTGCAATGCAGCGTCGTAAAGGGCCAAATATAGTGGGTATTTTTGGTTTATTGCAACCACTTGCAGATGGATTGAAATTATTTGTTAAAGAAACAATTTTACCTTCTAGCGCGAATTTAAGTATGTTTACTTTAGCACCAGTATTGACATTTCTATTAGCGTTAGTTGCATGGTGTGTACTACCTTTTGGTGAAGGTATGGTTTATTCAGATATAAATATGGGTGTATTATATTTATTGGCTATTTCTTCATTAGGCGTTTATGGTATTATAATTTCTGGTTGGTCCAGCAATTCTAAGTATGCATTTTTAGGTGCCTTGCGTTCTGCTGCCCAAATGGTATCATATGAGGTTTCTATTGGATTAATTTTAATTAATGTTTTATTATGCACAGGATCATTGAATCTTACAGAGATAGTTTTAGCTCAACAAAAAATATGATATGCTATTCCATTATTACCTGCTTTAGGTATGTTTTATATTTCTATATTGGCAGAGACTAATAGAGCTCCATTTGATTTACCAGAAGCAGAAGCGGAATTGGTGGCTGGATATAATGTTGAATACTCCGCTATGGGATTTGCTTTATTTTTTTTAGGTGAATACGCAAATATGATATTAATGTGTGGGTTAACTACAATTTTATTTTTAGGGGGATGGTTACCGATTTTTAATTTAGTAGTTTTTCATTGAATCCCTTCTACTATTTGATTTGGTTTAAAAACAACATTATTGCTTTTTGGTTTTATTTGAGTGAGATCAGCTTTTCCTAGATATCGTTATGATCAATTAATGCGTTTAGGCTGGAAAATTTTTTTGCCTTTATCGTTAGGTTGAGTATTATTTATAGCAGGGATTTTATTAAGTTTTAACTGATTATCTTAAATTGTTTATTATGAAATTAATTTTTACTGAATATTCCATAATTTTAATATTTTTATGTATTGCTTTTTTGTTATCTGTACTGATTTTTAGTTTATCTTACTTTATAATTCCTAAAAAAGAAGATCAAGAAAAAGTAAGTGCTTACGAATGTGGATTTAATCCTTTTGATGATGCTCGGGCAACATTTGATATTCGGTTTTATTTAGTTGCTATTTTATTTTTAATTTTTGATTTAGAAATTAGTTTTCTTTTTCCTTGATCCTTGACTTTAAGTAATCTTCCACTATTTGGATTTTGAAGTATGATTGTTTTTTTAATAATATTAACAATTGGTTTTATCTATGAATGATATAAAGGCGCTTTAGAGTGAGAATAATTAGTAAGAATTTTTTAACTATAGAAGTAGATGTTAAATATACGATCCCATTCCGAACTCAATTTTATATCTATCTTTACTAAAACTACTATTTTTATATGGAATTCTTAGGCAGTTAAAAAAATGTATGAAAAAAAATCTAAAGTCTGTTAGCGTAAATATATTATTTACGTCTAATAATATTTTATGTACTATTACAAATCTTCGGGGGGAGGTACTATTTTGAACTTCTATGGGAATAAAAAAATCCCGTGGTACAAAAAAAGTAACTTTAACAGCAATAATTTCAGTTTTACGTCAAATTTCGGAATATTTAGTTCAGTTAAGAATCAATTTTATTCATTTAAGTTTAAAAGGATTTGATAAAAATAAAAAAGTCGTATTAAAGTATTTCAAACAGTCTTTTTTAAATATTTTATCAATTACAAATAATTCTATGCGCTCGCATAATGGTTGTAAAAATCTTAAAAAACGATACTTATAATGACGGAATAGTTCAATTGGTAAGAACGTTGGAATCATAATCCAAAAGTTATAGGTTCAAATCCTATTTCCGTTAATTGGCTAGATAGCAAAGTGGTTTTTGCGAAAGATTGCAAATCTTTTTACATCGGTTCGAATCCGATTCTAGCTTTAGCGAGAGGCGTATAAATAAAAATTAAAGAAAAATGAATGTAACTTTACAAAGTGCAAAAATGATAGGTGCTGGTTTAGCAACAATTGGTTTAACTGGTGTAGGAGCTGGTGTAGGTATTGTCTTTGGATCATTGGTAATGGCTTATGCACGAAATCCATCACTAAAGCAACAATTATTTGGTTATACGATTTTAGGGTTTGCATTGACTGAAGCTGTAGCTTTATTTGCATTAATGATGGCTTTTTTGATTTTATTTACTTAATATTTTAAATTCAAAGATAGTTAGGGTATAACGTAATTGGTTAACGTATTTGCTTTGGGAGTAAAAGATTGTAGGTTCAAGTCCTACTACCCTAAGTATATTTTATGGATGAATGGCTGAGTGGTTGAAAGCATCAATTTTGAAAATTGACATAAGAGTTAAACTTATCGTGGGTTCAAATCCTACTTCGTCCAATTTCTGTCTAGATAGCTCAGCGGTTAGAGCATAGGGTTGAAAACCCTTGAGCCATGGGTTCAAATCCCATTCTGGACAGAAGAATGTACCATAAACTTTTAACTAATAACTAATTCTTATGTATAATCGTCCTTTATCACCACATATTACAATTTATGTGGCTCAAGTTTCATCTTTAGCTTCTATTTGACATAGAATTACTGGGCTTATTTTAACTTCGTTAATTGTCTTTTGATCTATTTTTATTGAGTTACTAATATGTAATAGCTATAGTAATGTTTTATATTTTGAGATTATAAATAATATTATGTATTTTTTTTACGAACTTTTATATGTTTTAGTATTATTCGTTCTTTTTTATCACGCTTTAAATGGATTGAAACAAATCTTATGGGATTTAGGTTTTTTGTTCAATCAAAAATTTTTATATACTTTTCTCGCGGGTATAGGTATTGCTGTTTGTATAATTATTTTGTTACTGATAACTCTTAGTTAAAAAATGTTTTTACAAAAAAATTCAAATAAAATAAATTTGTTTCATACGAAAAATAAATTCCAAAAATATTTACGGGTATATAGATGAAATCCTTTTTTAAGTAAAAAACCTTGATTTAATATTTATCCGATCTCTTTAAAAACTTGTGGGCCTATGATTTTAGATGCGTTAATTCAAGCTAAGGATACGCAAGATCCTACTTTAACTTTTAGGCGTTCATGTCGGGAAGGAATTTGTGGAAGTTGTTCTATGAACATAAACGGTGTCAACACTTTAGCATGTTTGAAATCTCTAAAAACAAACGAAGTATATATAACAATTTATCCATTACCTCATATGTATATAATAAAAGACCTAGTCCCTGACCTTACCCATTTTTATGCTCAATATAAGATGATTAAACCATGACTTATAAATAAAAATACTATTAATAAAAAGGAGTACCTACAATCTAAGAATGATCGCGCAGAGTTAGACGGTTTGTATGAATGCATTTTATGCGCATGTTGTTCAGCTAGTTGTCCTAGTTATTGGTGGAATCATGATAAGTATCTAGGTCCCGCAATTTTATTACAAGCATATAGATGAATTCTAGATTCTAGAGATTCAGCTACCGACAAACGTGTAAAATTTTTGGATCATAAAATGCGTTTGTTTAGATGTCATACAATTATGAATTGTAGTAAAGCATGCCCTAAATCTTTAAATCCAGGAAAAGCTATATCTTCTATAAAATATAAAGTTTCTACAATCTAGGGCGGAAGGAACTCGGTTAGGTTGAGTAGTAGATTGTGAATCTAAAAGTCATGGGTTCAAATCCCATCTTCCGCCCTAGATTTAATTGCGAAAGTAGCTCAATAGGTAGAGTATAATCTTGCCAAGGTTAAGGTTGAGGGTTCAAATCCCTTTTTTCGCTTTTTAAACTTATTAAAATATGCAAATAGATATTGTTTTATTCATTATATTTTCCCTTTTTACTTTATTTGCATCTATTATGGTTATAAGCTTATCAAATGCAGTACATTCAGTATTATTTTTAATCTTAGTGTTTTGTAATGTTGCAGGTTTATTATTATTATTAGGAGCTGAGTTTTTATCCTTTATGTTATTAATAGTTTATGTAGGTGCAATTGCAGTGTTATTTTTATTTGTGGTAATGATGTTAAATATAAAAAAAACGGTTAGGGAGCAAAGTTTTTTTGCAATTGCACCTATAGGTTTAACAATATTTTGTATATTATTTACTCACCTTTTAAGCATTTTTGATAACTTAAATATCTCTTACCTAAAACAGGAAAAACTTGTTTGAATTTCATGAATTTCTGAAAGTACAAATATCACAAATATCCAAGCCGTTGGTAATGTGTTATATACAAAATATTGTTTTTTATTTGTTCTATCAGGACTAATTTTATTAATTGCAATGATAGGTGCAATTGTTTTAACAATGCATCAACGGACGGATGTAAAAAAGCAAAAAATTGAATTACAACTAAATCGAACTTTTGGGGGGTCCTTAAAATTTATTGATTTAAGAAAATAAATATTCAAAAGCGGATATGATGAAATTGGTAGACATATTAGATTTAGGTTCTAATGATTAATTAAATCGTGAGGGTTCAAATCCCTCTATCCGTATTTTTAAATTATGGATATGTCTAAAATAAAGACATATCCATAATTTAAAACCCAAGCAAAAATCTTTCAATTTTACCTAGTAATGGGAGAATCCCTAAAAAGTATATAAAGTAATAAATACTTGCAATTTGACCAATTAAAACAAAAGGTTCTTCAACTGGCATACCACCAATTCACCCCAAAACCAAACAACAACTTAGCATAGTTCAATATAAAAATCGATAAACAGGTCGGAATCTAGAGCTTCTTACTTCTGTACTATGAATTCAAGGAAGTAATGCTAAAACTAATATTGCAGAAATCATTGCAATGACTCCCCCAAGCTTATGAGGAATACTTCTTAAAATCGCATAAAAGGGTAAAAAGTATCATTCGGGTACAATATGTGCGGGGGTCACCATCGGATTAGCTTCTATATAATTATCAGAATGGCCTAAAATATTTGGTGAAAAATAAATAAAGAAAGAAAAAAAAAGTATAAATACAAGTACTCCTAATAAATCTTTATAAATAAAATATGGAAACATACTTACTTTATCTACATTTGAGTCAATACCCAAAGGGTTACCAGATCCATCTTGATGCAAAATAGCTAAATGTATTAAAGAAACAGCTGCAATAATAAACGGGAGTAGATAATGTAAACTAAAAAACCTATTTAATGTTGCATTATCAACAGAAAAACCACCTCATAATCAGGTAACAATAGAATCCCCAACGAAAGGTACGGCGGACACTAAATTGGTAATTACAGTAGCACCCCATAAACTCATTTGTCCTCAGGGTAAAACATAACCTATGAATGCAGTTATAATCATTAATAAAAAAATAACAACCCCGACAACCCAAACCCAATGACGTGGCTTAGTATAAGAACTAAAATATAAACCTCTAAAAATGTGTACATACACAACAATAAAAAACATTGAAGCGCCATTTGAGTGTATGTAACGTAGAAGTCAACCATAATTTACATCTCGCATTATGTGTTCTACACTAGCGAATGCTAATTCAACATGCGGGGTATAATGCATAGCTAAGAAAATACCTGTTATAATTTGTATAATTAGACATATAGAGGCTAAAAATCCAAAATTTCAAGCATAATGTATGTTAATGGGGGTAGGATAATCAATTAAATGATTATTCACTATAGAAATAAGAGGACGTTTAATTAAACGCATGTAATAATATAATTTAAATAGGTTTTTTACATGTTTGTACTCGCTACCGGACTTGAACCAGTAACTCTTAAATTGAGAATGAATTTTAAATCCATCGTGTTTACCTAATTTCACCAAGCGAGTACAAACATGTAAAAATTTAACCTGGTGTAAAAGGGCTCGAACCTTTATATGATAGCATCAAAAGCTAATGCCTTACCAATTTGGCTATACACCATTATATTTATAAAGCGGGTAACGGGACTCGAACCCGTAAAATTTTAGTATGGAAAACTAATGAGGTTACCTATTTATCTATACCCGCTTTAAACTAACTATATAGCTTCAATATATTCTCGTAATATAATCTTATAATTACATTGAAAAGTCGTAATTTTTATTTTAGTCGAATAAAAATATTTTAAAAATGTAATTTTTTCAATTTTTTTTATTAATATTAAGCTAATTAATTTACTTGTCTGTTGTTCTAAACGTTTCGTAAAAAAAAGTTTCTTTAAATACGCTTTTTGAATTTCGCGGTTCCGGATTAACGGTAATTGTGCACTAATCTGTATACTTAAATTAATAAACTGTTTTTCTAATATCTTAAAGTTAGTAATTAATACAGGAAATAGTTTTTGCCATTTCAAATTTACATCCAACGAAGCTACCCTAGCTTTAAAAGAATCCGAAACGTTAGTTTCAATCTCTTCTCTTTGGGTTTCAAAATCAAAATGTATCAATTCTTTAAGTTTATTAAAACTAAGCCAACAAAAAACAATAAAGCAGCAAAGAATTAAGGTTTCTTCGTTTAACAATATAAAATTTTTAGAAATTAAAATTAAGGATAAAACAATAATAACACTAAGATTTAACATTTCTTTAGATTCCACCTCATCAATAAATAGACACAAACAAAAATAACCAAACAACATCCACAAAATGTCAATATCACGCTGAAGATTCAAAACCAAAATGATGTTCTTGAGTTAGTTGATATTGTAATAAACGTAATAAACAAATAAATAATGAAATTGTTCCAATCAGAACATGAAAACCATGAAAACCAGTTGCCATATAAAATGTTGAGCCGTATATACCATCAGCTAACCGAAAATCTGCCATATTATATTCGTATGCTTGTAAAGAAGTAAAAATTATAGCTAAAACTAAAGTTATTATTAAACTAAAAATAGCTTGATTTCGAAAATTTGCTACAATTGCATGATGACATCATGTAACAGTACAACCAGAAAGTAATAAAATTAAAGTATTTAAAAAAGGAATTTCTCAAGGATTCAAAACATTTATTCCCTTAGGTGGTCATGTTAAACCTATTTCAACTGTAGGGGCTAAGCTACTATGAAAAAATGCTCAAAAAAATGCAAAAAAGAATAAAATTTCTGATACAATGAAAAGAATTACACCATAACGTAAACCTTGCTGTACTATTCCTGTATGATGACCCTCAAAGGTAGATTCTCTTATAACATCCCTTCATCATACAAACATTGTAATAAATAACATACCAAAACCACATAATAAAAAAATCCCTCCTTGCTTATACGCATGCATATACATTACACCCCCAATAGCACAAGAAAAAGCCGATAATGACGCTATAAATGGTCAAGGACTGGGATCTACTAAATGAAAAGGATGTCTTTGTACAGACTTTGCTATTTTTGATAAATAAATCATATTTTTATTTTAAAAATTTTTTAAAAAGTTGACTTAATAACACACTAAATTTTTTTAGTTTTGTTAAATCTGATCTAAAAAAAATAAAGAAAATTATACATAAAGCAATTACTTGTGATAAAGAAAATCGCATTACTTTATTCATTTAGTTTATTCGAAATTCAAGTAATATAATTAGATAAGTTTACAGCTTCAATTACAATAGGCATAAATCCGTGGTTTATACCACATATTTCGCTGCACTGGCCATAATAAACACCTTCTCTTTTAATAAATAATGATGTTTGATTTAAACGTCCTGGAACAGCATCACATTTCACTCCTAATGAAGGAATCGCTCAGCTATGGAGTACATCTGCTGCAGATACAATTATACGAATATGAGTATTTATAGGTATTACCATTCGATTATCTACTTCAAGTAATCTTAACTGCCCTATATTCAAATCTTCTTCAGGTATCATATAACTATCGTATGCAATAGGTTCTTTTTCTGCATTTAAATAATCGGAATATTCATAACTTCAATATCATTGATGACCTAATGTTTTTATAGTTATCGCTGGTGATATAATTTCATCCATAGCATATAAAAGCGAAAATGAAGGAATTGCTATGATTAATAAAATACATGCAGGAGTTACAGTTCATATAACTTCAATTAAAGTTCCATGTACTACAGACGAAGGCACAATATTTTGCGTGCTTTTAAAATGTCATAATGTCCGAATTAACATTCACGAAACAAATATAAAAATTACACAAATAAAATACATTAAATCATGGTGCAAATTTATAATTCCCTCCATAATTGGAGTTGCTGGATCCTGAAATCCTAACTGCCAATTTTCTGGAGCATCACTAAATCCAAAAACGTGTGCTATAAACATTAAAAAAAGGGAAAAAATAAGTTTTAAATTATTTAACATATTATAACTTTGTTTCACAAATTAATGGCATTTCTTCAAATGTATGGTATGCCGGTGGCGAAGTTGTAACTCACTCTAAAGTCATATTACTTTTGTTCTCCGAGAGTTCAAAATTTCAAGGGGCGTTTATACAAGGGTTTTTTGATGTTAATGAAACAAAAACTAAATAAAAGAAAAATAATGTACTAAATAAAGCAACATAAGAACCGTATGAAGCTATTAAATTTCAACCTGCATACGCATCTGGATAATCAGGTATTCTACGAGGCATTCCTGCTAATCCTAAAAAATGCATGGGCATAAACGTAAGATTTACTCCAATAAAAGTCGATCAAAAATGGATCTTTCCTAATACTTCTGGATATTGCACTCCAGTAATTTTACCAAATCAATAATAAAATCCTGCAAAAATAGCAAAAACAGCACCCATAGATAATACGTAATGAAAATGTGCCACTACATAATATGTATCATGTAAACTAATATCTAAACCTGAATTCGCTAAAACAATTCCCGTTAAACCTCCGATTGTGAATAAAAAAATAAAGCCTGTTGCAAAAAGCATAGGAGTTTTAAAATATAATGATCCTTCTCACATAGTTGCCACTCAACTAAAAATTTTAATTCCTGTTGGAACAGCAATAATCATTGTGGCTGCAGTAAAATATGCTCGGGTATCTACATCAAGGCCTACTGTGTACATATGATGTGCTCAAACAATAAAACCTAATACTCCAATAGAAACCATAGCATATACCATTCCAATATAGCCAAAGACAGGTTTTCTTGAAAAAGTCGCTACTATATGACTGATCATACCAAAACCAGGGAGAATTAAAATATAAACTTCTGGATGCCCAAAGAATCAAAAAAGGTGTTGATATAATACAGGATCTCCACCGCCGGCGGGATCAAAAAAGGCTGTATTAAAATTACGATCGGTTAAAAGCATTGTAATAGCACCAGCTAAAACTGGAACTGCTAATAATAATAAAAACGCCGTAATAAAAATAGATCAAACAAATAATGGCATACGGTATAGACTTTGTCCAGGATTACGCATATTTAAAATTGTTGAAATAAAATTAATTGCACCTAAGATTGATGAAGCACCAGAAATATGCAAACTAAATATTGCTAAATCTACTGCACCACCTGAATGACTTTGAATTGAGCTCAAAGGGGGGTATACAGTTCATCCCGTTCCAACACCAACTTCTACAACTGCTGACGCTAATAGTAAACAAAGCGAAGGTGGTAATAACCAAAACGATATATTATTTAAACGTGGAAAGGCCATATCTGGACTTCCAATCATAATTGGTACCAATCAATTTCCAAAACCTCCTATCATTACAGGCATTACCATAAAAAAGATCATTAAAAATGCATGTGCTGTAATTAAAACATTATAAATTTGATGATTTCCTAGCAATAATTGATTTCCTGGTTGTGCTAACTCCATACGAATTAACATGGACATACAACCACCCAAAATACCAGAAAAAGCACCAAAAATTAAATATAAAGTTCCTATATCTTTATGATTGGTTGAAAAAATTCAACGTGAAACTCATTGCATAAAAGGAAATTGCATTGTCTTATAATAATAAATATTATTTAACTTTGTTAATCGAGTATTTAACAAACGAGAGAGACGGGACTTGAACCCGCAACTTTCAGCGCGACAGACTAATACTCAACCTTTGAGTTTCTCTCTCTTTTTACATATAAGTATTTAAAAAAACTAATTTATTAACTTAATTTGTAAAGAAATTTTTTTAAAAATGTAATTAAATAAACTTCTCATTTGTTGTTCGGTTAGATTATCAAATTCGAATAAAACCATTCCAGGTCTAATGTAACTGGCGTGGGTATAAATAGAACCTTTACCTTTACCCATCCTTGATTCAACATTAAATTTTGTAAGTGTTAAATCCATCGTTAACAACGTCCAAAAACGGAAATTTTTTTTATTATTTATTAATAATTTTAGTTTTTTTAATATTACTCATCTCAACGCATTTAGTTGACGTTCTGTTACTCTTCCAAAAGAAATGGACTTAATACCAAAACGCCCATATTTTAAAGTATGGTTAGGCTGCTTTATTTTTAATGAGTATTTATTATGTGTTTTTCTTTCTTTAAACATTGGTAATTCATTAATTTATTTCATAAAATAATCAAATTTGCAATCCACAACTTCCTAATTTTGTATGCAAATTTTTTTGCATATATTCTACCTGATTTTTTAAAGATAATAATGATAAGGATCCTGAACCTTGCTGAATACTTTTTGCCATTTGGCTTTTTGTGTTATCGAAGCGACCTACTAATCGAATTTTAAAACCTTTCAGATAAGCAATTCGAATTCCTTTCGTTGAATAAACCACTTTACCTTTATGTAAATGCTTTTTAAGGAATGTACATACTTGTCATAATATTTTATTAAGGTTTCTATTCTCGTCAAAAAGATAAGATACATAACTTAACATTAAATTTGATGTTGTCATTCAAGATATTCTTTTATATATACGCAAATCGACTTTTAAAGAAAATCACTTACACACTAATTTTGATAACTCTTTTATTAAAAATAAATACATATCTGAATGCTTTTTAACTAAATCTACCATATAAATATTTAAAAATAACGTATTATTAATATATCAAAGTTCTTTATCATTTATCAAAAATTTATTAAATTTTAAAATTTTAGCTATAATATTTCGAGTTCGTCAATATTGTAAAAAAGACGACATATAACAGTAGTTTAATTTACCATAATTTTGTATTGTTAAATTTCATACTTGAGTTAAACCAAGTCTGAGGCTTATTGGATTGACTTTTCTTGCCATAGTTATTTTTTGGTTAAGTTAAATTAAAATTTTTTTGAATAATTCGGATTTATCAAAAGGAAGATTATTTATTACTAAATAACAATTTTAAACCGATCTATCTAATAATCTTTTAGATTATTCCTGAAAAATGTATCAAAGAATACTTCATACACTTGATTCATTCAGTATTTATTAAAAACTAACGTAGCTACTTGACGATGCTATAGGTATAACAATCATTAAACTAGAGGTTAGAGTATTCTGATCCTCTCGTACTAAGAATACACTTTGTATTTTTCTTTTCTTACAGTAGATAGGGACCGAACTGTCTCACGACGTTCTGAACCCAACTCACGTACCTTTTTTACTAGCGAACAACTAGACCCTTGAAATCTACTTCAATTTCAGGATAAGATGAGTCGACATCGAGGTATCAAACCGTGACGTCAATATGAACTCTCAATCACGATGAATCTGTTATCCCTAGAGTTCCTTTTATCTGTTGAACGATATTAATTCCACGCTTAAATATCGGGTCACTATGACTGACTTTCGTCGCAATTCAATACATAAATTTTATTGTCAGGCAAGTTTAAATCATTATACTCTTCATTATTTATAATAAATAACTGTTCCTTACCTTCGTACACCTCCGTTACTATTTAGGAGGTACTCGTCCCAAGTAAACTTTCTCTTTCAAACGGTCTTTTATAACATTACTTATAAATTAAGTAAAAAACTAAGTTTAATGAGTGGTATCTCAAAACTATTTCATAATTATTCCCACTTATTCTTCACAGTTAAACAATTTTTTACAATTTAAAATTAAAGTAAAGGATCTAGGGTCTTTCCGTCTTACTGTAAGTAATCTACATTTTCATAGATAATGTAATTTCGCTGAGTTTGTATTGGAGACAGTGAAGTAATCGTTACGCCATTCATGCAGGACGGAATTTACCCGCCAAGGAATTTCGCTACCTAAGGATTCTTATAGTTAGAACCGCCGTTTACTTAGATTTAAAAACTAAGCCTTAACCTAGATTTTTTATTTTTAAGCACTGGGCAGGCTTCAGACCCTATACCTTTTTTTACAAATTTGCAGAGTCCTGTGGTTTTGTTAACCAGTCGTTACTTCTTATTTCATGCTACCTTCACTTCAAAAAAGGTCCTCTTTATAGCGAACATACAGAGTTAATTTGCCGAGTTCCTTCAATACAATTTTCTCATTCACTTTTAATTTTCTTAATAAGTTCACCTGTGTCGGTTTAAGTACGGTTTATTGTTATTATAATTTTTTCTTGAAAATAGCTTAAATAAATTTTGTACCTTCTTTTTAATATTAGAAAATTATTTTGACTATTTTTTTCATGTTTTACAAACACATATAAAAAGTTTAATATAATTTTTAACTTCCTATCGAGTACAATTTTTATTCACCTCTTAAGGACCGACTAACTCAATGCATTTTAAAGTACACTGAAACCCTTAAACATTCAGTGATTACGATTTTTTAACGTAATTTCCGCTACTCATATCAGCATTAACATCTTTGCTAACTTTTAATAATTTTCCAATTAAAAAACTTTTACAAAGCGTTTCACTACCATTAAATTAATTCGTTACTTCGATATAAAACTTAAAGTTTCTATAAATTTTAAATTAAAAAAAGAAAAATAACGAGCTAAAACGCTTTCTCTAATGAACGGCTGCTTCTAAGCCTAACAAATTATTATTTGAACTCTTTTTAATTTTTTCTCTAAGTTATAATTTGGAAACCTTAGTATACGATCTGGATTGTTTTCCTCTTGTCTATAAACCTTATCGCTTATAGACTGTCTGCTAATTTTACAAAGCTTTAATTTGGAGTTAAAAAAAATTCAGTAAATTTTCACATCCCTTTATTTATTCTGTACTCTAACTCAAGATTTATATACATTAACGTAGTACTAAAATACATTTCGTGAAAAACCGGCTATCGCCAAGTTTGATTAGCTTTTCACTCCTAGCTATAAGTCGTCTCTATATTTTGCTACATATACGAGTACAGTCTTCAAAAACTTTTTAAAGCATTTTCAACTTGCTTACAACTAGATCACTTGGTTTCAGGTTTAATACGCATTACTTCTACAGCCTATCTATTAGTAATTAAGCTTGCGATGCATATTAACTTGCTGATTCATTATGCAAAAGGCATTTCGTCGTTTTTAACTTCGAAAATTTTAAAACACTCAACTTAACTAATTCTTTTCGAACTTCTTCACCTTTCCCTCACGGTACTCGTCCACTATAGGTTAGAAAACATTTTAAGCTTAGAAGGTGGTTCTCCTTTATTCGTACAAATTAAAGTTCATACTACTTAAAAATTTTTTCTAAAAAGTTTTTATAATTACAGGACTTTTACCTTTTTTAGTAAATTATAATAAAAACTTTCTACTAAGCTTTGGTATCGCGTTCATTCACCATTACTTACGATTTCTCAATTGATTTGGTAATAATGTTACTTAGATGATTCAATTCACATTATGTTTTTTTTAAAGTTTTACTGAGTTTACTCAAAATCTGGAAATTTATAAATCACAAGCTAGTGCCTCCTTATAACTTTACGTAGCGTTACGTCCAAAGTTTTCCACCAAGGTTTTTATTAAGTGCTCGTTATAAAAATTCTAATATCTCTTAACCAAAACTTTAACCTTTCATCAAATGCATCAATTCTACTACAATAACATTACGTATTCGATAGTAAATAACTAAAATCGCTAATCCTATAGACGATTCTGCAGCTGCTACCGTCAAAATTAATAAAGAAAAAATTTGGCCGACAATATCATCTAAATAAATTGAAGCAAAAATTAAATTAAAACTTACCGATAAAAACATCATTTCCAAAGACATTAACATAACAAGAATATTTTTTTGATTTAAAAACATTCCTAATAAACTAACTAAAAATAATAAAATAGAAGTATTTGTACTATTTATGTAAATTCACATTATTTCTTTTTTTATATAGGATAGTAGAACTATTTAAATTTTCCAGCCACAGGTTCCCCTACGGCTACCTTGTTACGACTTCACTCCAGTTCTTTTTTTACTATAAACTACACTTTAATTATTATATAGTTTTCAAATAAAACAAATTTCCATAGCGTGACGGGCGGTGTGTACAAAACCCGAGAACTTATTCACCGTAACATTCTTATTTACGATTACTAGCAATTCCAACTTCATACTTTCGAGTTACAGAAAATAATTCGTTTATAACTTATTTTTAAGTTTTGCTAAAATTTACATTTTTGCTTCTTTTTGTATAAGTTACTGTAGCACATGAAAGTAGCCCAATCTATTAGGGTCATGAGGACTTGACGTTATTCCTACCTTCCTTTAAGATATCTTTAACAGTTTATATTCAAAAATATATAGGAGTTTTGTCCGTTTAGTGGAATGAACCAAACGCTTCACAGCACGGACTGACGACAGCCATGCAACACCTGTCATACATTCAAAGATTGGTAAGATTTCGCGCGTATTATCGATTTAAACCACATGCTCCACTGCTTGTGCAGGTTCCCGTCAATTCCTTTGAGTTTTAATCTTGCGACCGTAGTTCCCAGGCGGAGTGTTTAATGCGTTAACTTCACTTCTGTTATATTCAAAAATTAACACTCATCGTTCAGGGCGTGGACTACAGGGGTATCTAATCCCTTTCGCTACCCACGCTTTAATATCTCAGCGTCAGTTTTATTCTAGATTATTGTTTACACCATTGAGGTTCTTTTAATTATCAAAACATTTTACTGTTACAATTAAAATTCCATAATCTTTTCTTAAACTCTAGAAAAGTATTCTTTTAGCTTCACTAAAAATTAAATTTAGGCTTTAAACCAAAAATTAAATTTCAACCTACATATGCTTTACGCCCAATAAATTTAAATAACGTTTGCCCTTCCCGTTTTACCGCGGCTGCTGGCACGAAATTAGCCAGGACTTTTTTATAATAAATCATTATTTTTTTAGTTTTAATGTTTTAAAACGATAAGTTTTCATCACATATATGATTTAGCTGGGTCAAGCTTCCGCTCATTGCCCAAAATTCCTCACTGCTGCCTTTGTATAAAGTTTGGACCGTATCTCAATTCCAATGTGGTTGTTCATCTTCACAGACCAACTAAAGATCATCAGCTTGGTATACTTTTACTATACCAACAACTTAATCTTCTATAGACTTTTCTTAAATCAATAAAATTTTTGCATGAATCAAACAATCTTTTAAGGTTAATTTCTATATTTTACTCACCCGTTCACTATAAATTTACAATTATCAAAATAAATTTATTAAATTTGCATGTGTAAAGCTAATCATTAACGTTCATTCTGAGCTAGGATCAAACTCTTTTCTAAATATTTAAGTTTTTTAGTACATATTTTGTAATCTAACTACCCTATTCTATTTTACAAATAAAAACATGAACTTCATTGCCGTAAACTAAATACACCACCAATTTCTGTATAAATTAATTCAGATAAAATTTTCTTATTCAATATAATACTTTCTGCAGAAATAAAATAAACAAATAAATTATATTTTATATTTAACAACTTAAAATGATTAATACTCTTTCTTCGAAGTATACGTTTCTTATATAAACGACTTTTTGCTTGTAAAAGTTCTTTTTTCAACATTTCTTAAATTTACAATACTTATATCATACGGGAGTAGGATTTGAACCTACAGCTTCAGAGCATGAGTCTAATGAGTTAACCTTTTTACTCCATCCCGTGAATGATATTCACTCCTAGTGGGACTTGAACCCACGTTTATGCCACGAAAAAGCATTGTCTTAAACCATTAAACGATAGGAGCTTAATTTTTCTTACTACCATACTTCGAACGACTTCGTTTACGACCTTGAACTGCATTTAAATCAAAAGAGCCTCTTACAAGATGATACTTTACTCCAGGCAGATCTTTTACTCGCCCACCACGTATTAAAACAATTGAATGTTCTTGTAAACTATGGTTTTCTCCAGGAATATATCCAATAATTATTTTTCCTGTACTAAGTTGCAATTTAACTACTTTACGGTCTGCAGAATTTGGTTTTTTAGGGTTCATCGTAAAAACTTTTAAACAAACTCCTTTTTTTTGCGGGCATTTATCTAAAGCAACTGATTTTATTTGTGTGTGTTTTTTTTTTCTCGCTGATTTTAATAATTGATTCAATGTAGGCATTTTAAAAAAAGTTTAAATTACATAATTTATAACAAATAAATAAAAAAACTGATTCAAAAACCAAAAATATAAATCCTACGCAAAAAATTTGTAAAAGATTATCTGGAGGCATCAATAAAAATAAGATGCATAAAAGTCCAAATATAAAAGGCTTACGATAATTTTTAACTAAAAAATATATTTGATTTGTTTTTATCAAAAATCAGAACTGTACAACTACTAATAAACCAAAAAAGCCAATAGAACCACTAAAATACCGAAAAGTTAAAACTCATTTTATGTAATTTAAAATTCTAAACTCAACAAGAATAGCAAATAAAGTGGAATTATTTGCCTCTCATTTTGTCAAAATAACTAATATTAGGGGAAGTAACCCAAAATGGATAAAAACTAAGAAAAGCAAAATTATAGTAAAAGAAAAACAAAACGACCAACTAAAAAATTTAAATTGATATAAATATCAACTGGAACTGCTAAATTTATACATTTGAAAAATTCAATAAGGAAATACAAAAAAACTAGATTTAGATAGAACTAAAAGTCACAAAATATCAAATAGATCCATTACATTTGTCACAATGAACTTTTTTAATTCATACATGACAAATGGATAAGTTTCAAAAAATATTAAATAATATATATTTAAACTTGAGATAAATACGCATAAGAAGAAGCTTATAACAATATAAATTAACCGAAAAATAAGTTCGAAGGAATAAAAATAAATAAGTTTTAAAAACATCTATTGAGTGTATCAGGATTTGAACCTAAGATCTATAAATTAAAAGTTTATTGCTTTACCAAACTAAGCTATACACCCTCTATACAATCAAAAATGTGCTTGGAAAGAATCGAACTTTCAATCTTCAAATCCGTAGTTTAACGCTTTATCCTAATTAAGCTACAAACACACTTTATGGATTTGTTCATAAGCAATAATGGATTTGAACCATTAACTTTTTCGGTGTAAACGAAATACTCTACCATTTGAGTTAATTGCTCGCTAAGTCTCTTCCTGAGTAGGATTCGAACCTACAATCTAATGGTTAACAGCCATACGCTCTACCTTTAAGCTATCAGGAAGATTTCTTTTCCTCTATACTATAGAGGAAAAGAAATCTTGGGAATATAGTTTAATTTAGGTAAAACATATGTTTTGCATGCATAAGATTATGGGTTCAAATCCGATTATTTCCAAAATTAGAAAGTTAACGTAAATTTTAATGTATGAATCAATTTCGCTTAAGTAATCAGTTTAATTTTATTGACATGTTTGATTCTTTAGATAACACCCTTTCTAAAAATAAAAACTTTTTTGTTCTTAACATTTTAAATTATTTTCAAGTTTTTTGTAAATTAAAAAAAATATCAAGAATAAGTAGTGCAAACTATTTATTTTTAGAGTGTTTAGTAAGTCAAAAAACTTTGTTGTTGAATAATAAAAGTCGGAAAAAACAAAACTCAGTATTTTTAAAGGTAACAATTCGGAATATTAAAAAGTTTTTATTTTTAGAAGTTTTACTACATACTGTGTTTTTAATACATCAACCCGTTATTAAGTGATATAAAATAAAAATTGAGTTTTTGGATCTTTTATGACCACCTTTAGTTTTAGATAAATTATTGTTGAATACGCCTTTGTGAGATAATTTTATGATTTGTGCGAAATAACAAATCTAAGGAGAATAGCTCAATTAGGTAGAGCTTTGGTTTTCAAAACCAATGGCTGTAGGTTCAAGTCCTTCTTCTCCTGGTTTGTAATTTATACTTAATTATACACTAAACTACT